TAAATTATTGGGTGTTCTTTTAATGGTTTCAGTACCCGCGGGATTATTAACAGTACCCTTTTTAGAGAATGTTAATAAATTTCAAAACCCATTCCGTCGTCCAGTAGCGACAACCGTCTTTTTGATCGGTACCGCAGTAGCCCTTTGGTTGGGTATTGGTGCAACATTACCTATTGATAAATCCTTAACTTTAGGTCTTTTTTAATTTTGAACTTGATTCAATTGTGAAATAAAGTTTGTATCTAGGGACTATTCACCTCGCGGCAAAGCGAATTCTCCCTAGATACATCGATTCCATTAAATTACGAATCTATTCCGATTCCGAAGAGATGGATTGTGCGAAAGAGTGAAAACCTATTTGCAGACTTCAACTACAACTAAGTTGAAATACATTCATTGGATTGAAAACGAATTTTTCGGTAAATCAAGCCCGAAATGCTTTTCGAGAAGGTCTAATATCCGTTTTACATCGTCTATGCGCAAGTGTTCCATTGTCATAAGATCTTCTTGACTATTATTTAAAAGGTCGAATAATGTAGATATATTAGACCTTTTGAGGCAATTATAGACCCGGGGGGGCAAGTCTAATTGATCAATAAAAATCGATTTCAATGCTCTTTTTTTTTTGTTGTTTCCTATTTTAACCAATTTATCAGGAAGGAGAGGGGGGTAGAAAGGAAGCATATGCTTATTATCCTCCAAATGTACGTTTTCCTCTTCTGTCTGTAAAAAAGGAATAAATAAATCAATCAAATTTCGGGAGGCCTCCTGCAGTGCTTCTTTCGGGGTTAAACTTCCATTTGTCCATATTTCAAGAAAGAGGATCTCGTGTTTCTCATTTCCAGTCCCATACGAATGAATACTATGATTTACATTTCGAACAGGCATGAAGATAGCATCTATAGGATAACTTCCATCTTGGACGTTATTGGATGTTTTTATAAGATATCCACGATTCCTCTCGATTTGTAATCGAATACACAACTCAATTGGTTCCGTCAAGCTAGCTATCTGCTGTGTATTATCAATGATTTCTACATAAGGTGGTGCGATGATATCTTTGGCGGTTATAGATCCGGGGCCCCTGGCACAAATGGCTGCCTCACACGTTCCATATAGATTACTTCTCAATACAATTTCTTTCAAATTCATTAAAATTTCATGGACTGATTCTTGAATACCTACTATGGTAGAATATTCATGCGGTATTTTCGCAGATTTTGCGCGTGTGATACATGTTCCTTCTATTTCTCCAAGCAAAGCTCGTCGCATCGCAATGCCGATTGTATCGGCTTGACCTTTCAGAAGTGGAGATAGAATAAATCGTCCATAAGAAAGACGTTTACTGTCTGTTCTTGATTCAACACACTTCCACTGGAGTGTCCGAGTATCTATTCTTACTTGCTCTCGAACCATAATAATATTATTTGATCAGATCATTGAATCATTTATTTCTCTTGTTTTTCTTGCTGTTAACATCTCTTCCATTTTTAGTTTTACACACGTCTTTTTTTCGGAGGTCTACAGCCATTATGGGGCAAAGGGGTTATATCCCGTACAAAAGTTAATCGTATACCACTTTTGAAAATAGCTCGTAATGCTGCGTCTCTCCCGATACCGGCACCTTTTATCAAGACTTCGCCGCGTTGCATCACTACTGTATCCAGAGCGGTTACTGCTGTGGTTTCAGCAGCAAATGGCGACGCTTTTCGTTTACCCCGGAATCCACAATTACCGGCAGAGGACGAAGAAACCACTTGCCCCCGTCCATCTGTAACAGTTACAATGGTATTATTAAAACCTGCTTGAACATGAATAACCCCTTTTGGTATTCTACGCGTCCTTTTACGTCGACGTCGGGGCCTACGTGAAATCAATTTCAGTCTCGCTTTTGCCATATTTTATCATCTCATAAATATGAGTCAGAGATCAATGGATCTATCCATTTTTGAATATCGGGCCTTTCCCGAGGTTGATTATCCTTGTCTTTGTTTATGCCTTGGGTTGGAACAAATTACTCGAATTTGGCCCTGACGGCGTATTAATCGACATTTTTCACAAATTTTACGAACAGAGGCTCTTATTTTCATATTTGCCGACTTTTCACCATAATTCGGAATCTACGTTTTGGAAGAAAATAAGTTTCTTGAAATTTTGCATCTCAAATCAGATTGAATGAATGTTGAAAATGTTGAAGTTGAAAAAAAATACCGAAATTTTTGATTCTTATTTTTCGCAAAGTCAAAAATTCGACTAATTGAAGACTCGTTGGATTAGAATAAACCTAAGTGGTAACTTTCCCGAAGAACCTAGAATTAGATCCTGATTATCTAAATGAACCCCAAAGATGTCATTGAGAACGGATTCTTTAATGAAACTTTCCTGAATCGATTTCTGTTTTTCAGTTAAAAGAAAACCTCTTTTATTCGAGATGAACTTCTTTAGTCTGGACGATCTAAAACCATAGATGTTGTTTTCAAAGATGAGGTCGTAGATAAGATACGATATTAGACAACCTGTCCCCTTTCTTTGTCACAAATAGAAAGTTGCGAGTTTCGTTTGGATATTAGAAGGATTACCAGATATAACACAAACATTCTCCACCTATTCGTTCGAATCGAGCCTCTCGGTCTGTCATTAGACCTCGCGAAGTAGAAAGAATTACAATCCCCATCCCCCCTAAAATTCTAGGAATTCGTTGATAGTTAGAATAGATTCGTAGACCGGGTCGACTGATGCGTTTTAAATTTAAAACTTTTCGATTTCTATAAGGCTCGTTCCGATTCCTTCTATAGCGTAGGGTTAAAATCAAAAAAGATTTGTTGTTTTCGTGATGTGTTCTTACGTTTTCGATAAAACCCTCGCGTAAAAGTATTTTAACAAGACTTTCGCTGAGATTCGTAAATGCTATTCGAACCACTCTTTTTGTCTTCATCTCAGCATTTCGTATCGAGGTTAGTATGTCAGCAATAGTATCCTTAGCCATAATGAATTAAAGTATTGGTCCCTCCCAATTTTGATATAATCAACATGTTTTTCTTGTTTTTTCTTTGGTTATGACGATGCATTTTTCAAGGTATATGCGTGAGATACAATCTACTAACTGAATCTTAATTGAGTTCTTTCAAATAACTACTTTAAATATAACTAGCTTTTTTCTGGAATGATATTATCATGGAACTAGATTGGGGTCTCATTTTATAATACTTCGGGAGCTAATGAAATTATTTTAGTAAAATTGAACTGTCTCAATTCCTCGGCAATCGCACCAAAAACTCGAGTGCCTTTTGGATTGCCTTCTTGATCAATGACAACTGCAGCATTGTCATCATATCGTATAATCATACCATCGTCGCGTTTGAGTTCTTTACAAGTCCGTACAATTACAGCTCTGACCACTTCTGATCTTTCTAGCGACATTTGCGGAACGGCTTCTTTGATCACAGCAACAATAACGTCACCAATATGAGCATATCGACGATTGCTAGCTCCTATGATTCGAATACACATCAATTTGCGAGCCCCGCTGTTATCCGCTACATTTAAATAAGTCTGAGGTTGAATCATATCATTTTTTTATTATTTTTTTTAGGCAAAGGGTGAAGAAAAAAAGAAATATTGTTTGTCCAAAAAACAAAACCTGCACCTGCGATTCGTTTGTATCCCAAAAAGCGATTTTTTTGCTTTTGCCTTTTTCTTTTGCATTTCCAAATTTTATCCCGAAAGAATGAATTGAGTTCGTATAGGCATTTTAGATGCTGCTATTGAAATAGCCTTTCTAGCTATATTTTCTGTTACGCCACCGATTTCATAAAGTATTCGACCTGGTTTAACAACAGCTATCCAATATTCAGGCGATCCTTTACCCGAACCCATACGTGTTTCTGCGGCTCTGACTGTAACTGGTTTGTCTGGAAATATACGGACCCATATCTTTCCACCGCGGCGTGCATTTCGTGTCATTGCCCGTCGACCTGCTTCTATTTGTCTCGATGTGATCCAAGCGGGTTCCAGTGCCTGAAGAGCATATTTACCGAAACAAATATAATTACCTCGATAAGAAATTCCCTTCATTCTTCCTCTATGTTGTTTACGGAATCTGGTTCTTTTGGGGTTATAGTTGATGGTTGTCCATCTCTACTCCAGAATCGGACGTGAGAGTTTATGCTCATCCGGCTCCTCGCGAGTAAAAAGATTTAAAAATAGCGAATTTTAAGTAAATTTAGATCAAATAGAATTTGAATTAAGATAGACTTGGCGTTCATACGATATCCGTCGATTTTTTAATTATAACTAATATATGGAAGTATGGAGTTCAGTGAATCGAGCTCAAATCTAGTAGTAATTTGTATCTTCTTTCTATCGTATAGTGAAAGACCTAAAAGAACTACTTCTATATTTTAGAAAAAGAATATTAGAATAGAATAATAAGATTAGAATAAAATAATAATATTCAAATAGAAAAAAATATTAGAATAGAATAATAATATTCAAATAGAAAAATAATAGTAAAATAGAATAAAAAAATATGATAAAAAAATATAAATATAAAATCGAATATAAAATCTAATATAAATATAAAATCGAATATAAAATATAATACAAATATAAAATCGAATATAAATATAGAATATAATTATAAATATTATATAAAAAAATATATTCTAATAATATATATATATATTAGAATTATTAGAATATAATATTCGAATATAATATTATATCTATTGTTTTTGAGAATCTTAAAATAAATCTTTCTCTTGTTTTCTCCTTGAATTTAACCACCTTAACGTCTTTAATTGATCCAAGTTTAGTAATCCAAAAAAGGTTTTCGCGGGCGAATGTTGACTCTTTCAATTCAATTTTGATTTCGGTTCTAGCCAGAATATCGAACTTTTTCGAGTAGATGAATTGGTTTCGGGTTCGTTTCGCCATCCAGATCAATGAATCATTATAATTCGTGTTCAATTGAATTTTTGAGATCCACAGGTTCCGTCGTTCTCATCGCTTCTTACTTAATGTTTAGGTCTGAATTCTGCAATGGAGCTCAACGCAAGTTGTACGTGAGTCAATCTTCTCAGTCTTTCTTGACTCGAAGCTCTTGATTTTTTTATTCTCTGGATGGATCCATTTTAGTATGGATGAATCTGTATTAATGCTTTCTTACATTGCCCATTTTGATGAGATGGCTCATAGACCTTACATATTCCATATTGGAATTAGATAGCATCAATCATCGTTTTCTTTCTTTCTCTCATCCTTCCATTTATCCACACCCTTATTTTCTTTTCTTTATTTCGATTCACAACTTAGAATCTGATTTTTTGTTTTTATTTCGACAAAAAGGTTTCAGTTGCTACAAGGATATGACTGATTTGTCGTATCTTGACTGATTCTTTGGATTCAGATAATGCGAAGTGATGAATTGGGTATTTTTCTAGAGTTAAAAGTTCGACTATCAGTGGCTTTTTTTTACTAACCCGAAAAAACCAACGAGTCACACACTAAGCATAGCAATTATATGGAGCATTCAATTGAATTGTTATTAAACCCGATAGAAGTACGAAGAATTACGAATTCAAAAAATTTTGAGGTTTGGGATTGAACAGAAACAGAAGAAATGTCTTTTTCGTTTTTTAGTACATTACTAACTAGCAGGGAAGGTCCCGTCAAAGTTTCTTATTCTCCATCAATAAATATCCAAATTTTAATGCCTAATATCCCAGAAATCGTTTGAATTGGATAGGAACAATAATCGATTTTCGCTTGAATGGTTTGTAAGGGAAGTCTACCTTCTCGGATCCATTCAACCCGCGCAATTTCGTTTCCGCCAATACGTCCTGCAATTTGTATTCGAATTCCGTTTGTATTTGCTTCTTCAGTTAATTTAATTGCTTGTTTCATTGCTTTTCGAAATGAAACTCTCTTCTTTAATTGAGCGGCTATAAATTCTGCAAGAATAGTAGGATTTCTATAAGGCTCTGCAATTCTTATGATAGCAAGATTAAATTTTCGGTTCACATAAAAAAATTCTTTTTGTAAATTTCTCTGTAATTCTTTCATTTCTTTTTGTAAATTTCTCTGTAATTCTTTCCTTTCTCGCGGTCGCTTTCGCTTTTCAAATAATTTTTGGGATGCTGTATAGATTTTAATTTTGATTACATCGATTTGTTTTTGAATCTCAATCCGTATAATTCCTTCGACGACGGAGGAGATTTTCATCTTTTTTTGTATATAATTCGTGATATAATCTCTTATTTTTGCATCTTCTTGTAAATTTTCCGAATACTCTTTTGGTTGGGCAAACCAAAGAGAATAATGACTTTGGGTTGTACCAAGTCTGAAACCAAGTGGATTTATTTTTTGTCCCATACTCCTCCATTTTTATACATCTCGTGCTCTTCTCTAGTTCGATACTGATTTTTCCCTTTCGTTTTTTTTAACTCTTGTATGGAGTCTCTTTCAAAAACTTTCTCTGGCTTGGACCAGACTGTCTCTTCATATTCACTTATGGAGATATCTTTTATTACAATCATTATATGGCAGGTCGGCTTTTTTATCCGATAACTACGTCCTCGCGCTCGAAGTTTTAGTCGCTTCATAGTAGTACCCTCGTTGACTTCAGCTTTACTAATGACTAAATCTGCTTCGTTAGAACCAAGAAGGGAACTAGCATTTGCTGCTGCAGAATAAACCACTTTAAAAATGGGATAACATGCTCGATAAGGCATGAGTTCTAATATCATAAGTATTTCGTCGTAAGAACGTCCACGAATTTGGTCAATGACCCTTCTCGCTTTGTGAACAGACATAGAGATATGTTGACCTAAAGCGTATACTTCTGTTTGGTTCTCTTTTATAACCATAAAATTTTCCTCCTACTAATCAATTATAAACATCTCTCTATTTTCACTCTTCTTAACGACGAGATGTATTATCGTTTTTTGTATGTTCTCGAAAATTAAAAGTAGGTACGAATTCTCCTAATTTGTGGCCGATCATTTCATTATTTATATAAATAGGTAAATGTTCCTTTCCATTATGGATAGCAATTGTATGTCCGATCATTATCGGTACAATCGTAGATGCCCGGGACCAAGTTTTTATTACTTCTTTTTCGGTTTTTGTATTAATCTTATTAATTTTTTTTAATAAATGATTTGCTACAAAAGCATTTTTGTTTTTTCGTGAAGGGGGCATAGCTTACTCCTCTTTTTTTGTAAAGACGAAGAAAGAAATTAGATTTTCTCTCCTATTTACTACGGCGACGAATAATCAAATTATCACTATATTTCTTTCTTTTTCTAGTTCTTCTGCCAAGGGCAGGATAACCCCAAGGGGTTGTGGGTTTTTTTCTACCAATTGGGGCCTTTCCTTCCCCACCCCCATGGGGATGGTCTACAGCGTTCATAACTACCCCTCTTACTACAGGGCGCTTACCTAGCCAACGCTTAGATCCGGCTCTACCCAAACTTTTCTGTTTTACCCCAAGATTCCCCA